AGTACTTCTAGAGACCACTTCTTCCCCAGACTACAAGTGAAAGGGAAAATGAAAAAACTACCATTAAAGCAGCCCAAGCGAGACTTACTAGCTCCATGTGAATTATGTCCCCTATCTCTATGATAGAATTATTCGATTATTGCTCCCTAATAATAGTGGAATCAATGGTGCAGAGTCAAAAAGGGATTCTCACCGAAGACTGTTGAGGAACCAATTTCATAAATCCACTTCTAAAAAATTCCTCTATGATTTCGAATCGGCAAAGACTAAAGACAAGTAAAATAGGCTAGAAATACTAAGGCCCACTCTTTTTTTACTTTTTTAGGTAATAAAGTATAATCTAGATCGATCGCTATCTATGTCAAATAGTCAGGCGACACCCAGATTTGAACTGGGGAAAAAGGATTTGCAGTCCCCCGCCTTACCGCTCGGCCATGCCGCCAAAATCATCCAAAAACCTAATGAACATTTTTCATAGGAACTATAGATTTTTATAACATATCTTACCTACAGGGACTATAGAGCGTTATAACATATATTAGTCCCTCTAAACTCCAGAACGGAATCATAGAATTATCAGTAAATTATCACACTTTCATTTTCATTGAAGAAAAAATAGGTAAAAATGTCTCTCTTCTCTACAGAGGATTTTTTGAACAAAGGGTTGCTGGGGATTCGAACCCGGAACTGGTCAGATGGAGTCGAGAATTTTACCGGGAAAATAAGTCCCCATGGACGTTGAAAAGTTGTGCTAGTTGTTTTAGATAGGGAATGACTAATGAAACTTGCTAATATCGCACCTATTACCGCACCTCACGCATGTATATTTAATTACAACATATATATAATAAAATATATAAAAAATTGGCCATTAATAGACAATATAAAAGGAAGCTATAAGTAATGCAACTATGAATCTCATGGAGAGTTCGATCCTGGCTCAGGATGAACGCTGGCGGCATGCTTAACACATGCAATCGACAATTTTAAATAATCGAAAAACCCAGGGAGGGGATTACGAATTCCAACTTGTTTATGAAGAGAACCGATTCGGTCGTTGGGGTCGGACTCTATTCTGGATTTCGAACTACATTGGAAATTTTGGTACAACTGGGTAAGTGCATTTCGCTCTATAATGGGCCTCTGCATCTACCGAAAAGGAAATACCTTTGTTATACTAAAGGGGGGATACTACCCTCGGATAACAACGACAGGGACGTCTACGAAATGTTTTGCTTAATCTGCCTTGCAATGGGGCGTCGCGGGATCGTATCTACTCTCTTGAAAAAATACGCGTCGCGGAATGGCGCCGCCTCGGGGAGTATCATCGACTTTGCCAAAGCCGAAGGAGCCAACTGGCTTTCGAAAAGAAAAAAAATTTTCGAAATGCAAACTCTATTAGCGCAACAAAAGCTTGTCTTTGGGCCGAACTTCAATGCGCGCTGCTCGAGAGAACGGATGAAACGCAGTATGATATCAGGGTTGGGTTTTGGTCTGGCGCCTGGAAACGTTTCCTCTTCGAAGGTGAGGAACCGTTTTCCGACCCCGCTTCCAACTTAGATTTGGTCGCTCGCGAATCTATACGAGACGCTCTACGAACCAACCTAAGAAACAAACCATACGCCATTCGAGAATATGTACCACATGTACATGCCTGGCTGCGAGTACGTATGGAATTTCTACGCATGCTCGAAGTACTAGACGCGTGCGATGCGAAATATCAAAAATATCGCGCAGACTATCTGGTCGCGAGGGTAAAGAAAATAAAATTTCGAAACCTGTATTGGTTCTTGCTCGGCTACGACGACTTTAGAAACTCCCATTTAGACCTTCTCAACGAAGAGCAATTTGTATCCGTATGTTTGAACCTTGTCGGCGAAAAGGTGTTTATCGCCTGGTGTTTGGAAATTTATGATGCGGAAGAGTAATTTATAGACTTGGGTTTGGACTTTCTCGACGAAGAAGACGCCGAACAAAACACAAGAAAGAACCCTCTAGAAAATATGTCGATATTTTATTAGAGTGTTTCATTATAATAAAATATCGACATAAATAACAAGTAAATCAATGGCGTAATTATATTTTCTCATAAGAAAAATGAGATCAAAAAAATCAGCATGAAAGTCGGGGGCGTTCCGTGGTAGATTGCCGGTAACATTTAGAGGTACCGGGGTTGAAAGGTCCAAGCCCTTTCGCCCCACCACATACTCATTCCCTTGTATGTAAAGGGGTTGTTATTCTATTCCACCTCTTAGAAAGAACTTACATCAATTGGCTTCAAATTTCATGTTATTCCGGAATCGTAAATAGACGATCAATTCCATCATTGCTAGATCATCTATCTAATTCGATGAAGACTACGCCAATAATGTAATAGGATTTTTGATAAATGGGAAATTAAATAAAAATGCTCCGAGATAGAAATGAGGGAATGTTTACAATACCTGGGTTTCATCAGATCCAATTTGAAGGATTTTGCAGGTTCATCGATCAGGGTTTA